CTATGCCTTCACCATATGAATTATTAATATTAAGTAATAATAGCATGGCACTTCGAATTCGATATGAAAATTATTTTTTGTTTTTTTTTTTTCAAGATATTCGATTATGTATCGAAAGAGTAGTATGAGATAAAGGAAGGGTATTTCCAATTTTATCTTACCTATCGTAGGCCTATTTCAGCGTCACAAACTTTTTCACACCGGAAGGTTATTAACAATATTTATGTTATGAGAGAGTACGAAAAAAAAAGATTCTTTTTTCTTTCTTTTTTTTATTTGAAAAAAAAAAACAAAGAAACTTTGGGATTGCTGAATAACAGACGAAATAAATATATAAAGCAACGGGGCCATCATAGTATTTTTGAACTCCTAGGAAAAAAAAGAAGGGTGGTAATTGGATCATTTACCGATCTAGGTATACGAGACGCCATATTTTCTCTTTCTTAGATGAAAGGTAAAAAAGCGAATTCCATTGGAGAGCCGTATGCAATGCGAAAAAAAAAAGCCCGTACGGCTGTTCAATTCTATCTTTTTCTTATTCTTTATCTCTTCCCCTAGCCGCATCGTGCGAGATAGGGTAATCTTTGATTATGTTAGATTATATCATCAGGGTAATGATACATCAACCTAGTGCTTCTTTTCAGGAGGCACAAACAGGCGAATTTATCCTGGAAGCGGAAGAACTACTGAAACTGCGCGAAACCCTTACAAGGATTTATGTACAAAGAACAGGCAAGCCCTTATGGGTTGTATCCGAAGACATGGAAAGGGATATTTTTATGTCAGCAACAGAAGCCCAAGCTCATGGAATTGTTGATGTTGTAGCGGTTGTATAATGTATAAAAAATAGCAGCGATTTCACGCAAATACACGATTTCCAATTTTCTCTTCTTCCTTCTTAAGGGTTTAATATGCATTTTTTCTATTAATCTATTAAATAGAAGAAATTCATAATCATCCGGTTAGGATCGATCTAAACCAGCCCATAATGTATAATTCAGCATGCCAACTATTAAACAACTTATTAGAAACCCAAGACAGCCAATCAGAAACGTCACGAAATCTCCTGCTCTTAGGGGATGTCCTCAGCGCCGAGGAACATGTACGAGGGTGTATGTGCGACTCGTTTAAATCATGGGCTGAGACAAAACAAAAGAAAGAAAACCAATTTTCCAGTATCAATGATCAGTACCAGTAAATCGGATAGAATGGAAGACCTCCATTCACTATCTAAAAAGGATAGATCTATCATATCTTTCTATTATTGTCTATGAAATTTATGGTTTCCATTGGTGCAAATTCAATCACTTCAATTTGCAATTTAAGATGAGAAAGAATTCCCCAGTGATAACAAATAGTTATCCATTAAGCGGGGGAAATCCTATTTCAAAAGCAGAAAGATTATGTTTCTACTCTTGCACGAACGGACTAACAGGGTCAGCTACCCAACCAAGCTTCATAATTAAATACCGTTACTGTATAAGGTATATCTCGTTATGAAAGACCTATTACTGTAAAATTCATGGGTAGAGCCAAAGAGTGGTAACTGTACAAGTTACCAATACAATAGCATTGATTAAATGAAAGAAGGAGCTCCGGTGTATAGAGAGGACCTCACCGTTTACGTTTAAGAGGTAACCATAGAGACGATGGAACCCACAATTTATTTATCTATTTCTATTTACTACTTTATTTTATATTTTTATTTTATATTATTTTATTTACAATGCCTAGAAAAAGGGAAAAAGTGTGGTCGGGAAGGTTATAGTAGCAAAAGCCATTGGAATTTGAATTTTATAAATTGGAAGAATCCGTTTTGTTATTAATAGACTATGAAAGGGGAAAAGAATAACTGAAAGAAAGGAAATCAATTAGTTATTCATCAAAGTTTCATTTATTCAATGACCAGAATTAGACGAGGATATATAGCCCGGAGACGTAGAACAAAAGTTCGTTTATTTGTATCAAGCTTTCGCGGGGCTCATTCAAGACTTACTCGAACAATTACTCAACAGAAAATAAGAGCTTTGGCTTCGGCTCATCGTGATAGAGATAGGAAAAAAAGAGATTTTCGTCGTTTGTGGATCACTCGAATAAATGCAGTAATCCGGGGGATTAGGGTATCCTATAGTTATAGTATATTTTTACACAATCTGTATAAGGGGCAGTTGCTTCTTAATCGTAAAATACTTGCACAAATAGCTATATTAAATAGGAATTGTCTTTATACGATTTCCAATGAGATCATAAAAATCAAATAAGGAGATTGGAAAGAATCTGCCAGAATGTTTTAAATGGAGTTCTTTGGAGAATGAACTCCGGGAAGGTAGAGTAGAAATTAGTATGATAAAATCTGGATAATAAAGTCATCAAAATGAGCGAAGGCGCTCAATAAAAAAAAAGATTGATTCTTCTTACTCGATTCTTTTTTTTCTTATGACACGACGGATTCTAAGATTTTTTGAACAAAACATCCATATGTTTTGAGTTCGGGTTGAAA